TGTAAAAATCTCATTTTATTTCTTTCGATGAAGAAGGGGAGCCCCCTTCTTATATTTCTACATCTAGGATCCGACTTCTATCATTGATACTAATAGGAAATGAACCATTATGGCAAAGAAAAGTTTGATTCAGAGGGAGAAGAAGAGACAAAAATTGGAACAAAAATATCATTTGATTCGCCGATCTCCAAAAAAAGAAATAAGCAAAGCTTCGTCGTTAAGTGAGAAATGGGAAATTCAAGCAAAGTTAGAATCACTACCGCGTAATAGTGCACCTACACGTCTTCATCGACGTTGTTTTTCGACTGGAAGACCGAGAGCTAATTATCGAGACTTTGGATTATCTGGACACATACTTCGTGAAATGGTTTATGAATGTTTGTTGCCTGGTGCAACAAGATCGAGTTGGTAAGAATAAAAAAATCTTTTCATTTTTTTATTCATTTTTATGATCAGCGATCATAGGACGGTCCCTTTACCATTCTGTATAAATAGTTTATTCTATTTGTACAGATATGGTGGGGGGGCACATTCAATCTTTGTTTGTCCATTAATTGTCAATTCTTCTTTTTATCGCGGGGTAGAGCAACTTGGTAGCTCGCAAGGCTCATAACCTTGAGGTCACGGGTTCAAATCCCGTCTCCGCAACATTTTTGATAAAAACTGGAGTTCAAGAAGAAGAGGGGTTGCTATACTATCACAGTCAACTCTATAAAATGTTTTGTAATATATATACTAATATACTACTATACTATTAATATTCAGTACAAAAAAAGGCAGGGGCGGATAGCGGGAATCGAACCCGCGTCTTCTCCTTGGCAAGGAGAAATTTTACCATTCAACTATATCCGCATTTTTCTTTTTATCGTACTTTATACGTAATATATCGATTCTATTTATACGGAGCTGTGTCTGATATCTATTAGGGGTAATTCAAAATATATATATATAAATATAATAGATATGGAATATCTATATATCTTTTTATTCGATATATTTTCTATTATATATTATATATATAATAATATTTTTTTTCTATATATAATAGAATTCAAATTACGATTTTATATACTCTTTCTCTTTTCATTTTTTTTTCTTTTCATTTATTTTATATTATTAATGAGTAATATGTAATTAATGTTCGAATTAATTGCAATTTTTCTATTTTCTTATTTTTATATTTATCTTGTTTTTTAGTTTTACTATATATCATATTATATTAAGTATAAGATATAAGATTTTTCCAATAAAATAAGTTTGACCCCTCCCTATAATAATTATGTTTTCGTTTTCTTTATTTGTGGGGTCTTATATATTCCAAATTAATGTGCCTCACAACCCGAAAGAATTCGGGGGGAGGCGTCATTTCGTTTTTTGATCTAGACTGAATAGTTTCAAGAGATGAGAGAATTAAGAATACCCACTAGAAATACTAATCCAATCCATAATGATGTACCGGAAAATACAACATTTTTGTTACTCGACCAACCTTCCGGAGAAGCAAATACAACGGGTACACTAATCAATAAAATGGATGAAGTAGCAATTAATGCAAAAACAGCTAATTGGAAAGCAATAGTCATGTTTCTAATCCTCCAATTTACCAACAAAAGAACTATACCATTTGATCCCCCCACCCCTTCCTTTAATCGACAAAAAATTGGTAATGTAATAAAAAACGCATTATGGAGGGTTTTATCATGAATCCATTGATTTTATATGACACCCCTTTTGAGGCATGGATCGCGGGTAGTTTTTTTTTACTTCACAAAAGGGCATGCTGGATCATGCATATATATACAGATAGAGAACTAGACCAATAGATTCACACTGGATATCTTTACCATAGATAGATAAAAAGGGTATCAATTCGTATGGTCATGTTCTATTCAGTGGAATAAAGATAAAATAGAAATTAGCTTTTGGAGAGATGGCTGAGTGGTTGATAGCCCCGGTCTTGAAAACCGGTATAGTTCGAAACAAAGAACTATCGAGGGTTCGAATCCCTCTCTCTCCTTTTTCTTGGCGAATGCATTTTTTTATTTTCTTGATTTTGGTTGGCTCGGTTTTTTGGGGCTCGGCTAAGTGGTGATATAGCCGAGCCCCAAAAAAGATTAGATAGAAATGAATTGAAAAGAAAATACTTTTTCAATATGATCTGCTCGACTCAACCCAATATGTATAGTAAAATCAAAGTGATTCCTACGTCAAGCATTGGATTTCATGTCTCAATTAAGAGGAGTCATGGAAAGAACAGGTTCAAAATCTCGATCAATTCCTTTTTCAAATCCTGCGGCAGCTGCGCGAGCTCTTCCCGCGTGCCATAAATGACCTACGAATAGGAAGAATCCTAGAACAAAATGAGAAGTAGCTAACCAACTTCTAGGAGAGACATAATTGACTGCATTAATTTCTGTAGCTACGCCACCTACGGAATTTAAAGAACCTAAAGGAGCATGGGTCATATATTCCGCGGAACGACGTTCTTGCCAAGGCTGTA